GGGCTTTGTAGTGGAAACAAGACGCTAGACTGCAATTCTGGAGATGTAATAATTATTACCTTAGCCTGGGTAAGGTTTAAAAGATTTATCTTTTATTTGAAACTTTGAAGGTTTCTAGTTTTTTTAACTTAAAACCTTAATAAGCGATTAGGAGAATGAGAGGGTATAGAAGGGGAGAAAGGTTTAAGAACGGTAAAATTAGCGATGAGCGGTGTTGGGGGTTTTGAAGAGATGATTTTAGTTTAGGTGAGGATAAAATAAGTGAGGAGAGTGCTATCCGTAAATAGAAAAATAATGTTAAGAGGGCTCTTACAAGAAGGCTTGCTAGCCAGATGAGGGAGGTTTGGGTGAGGATAAATTCTTGAATTACCAGTATTTTAGGAAGGAACCCCAGAAGGGGCGGTATCCCACCTAATGAGAGAAGAGAAAGAAGGAGGGCTAGTTTAAGAGGTTTGGACAGGAGGTTTATAGTTAGAAGTTGGTTGAAGTGAAAGATTTGGTTGGAGTGGAGGATTGCTACTACGGAAGCGGAAATCAGAGTGTAGGATGAGAAGTAGATCAGCCACAGGCGCTCGTTGAATGAAACGGCTGCAAGTAACCAGGCTATATGATTAATTGAAGAGTAGGAGATGATTTTTCGAGTGAGGGTTTGGTTTAACCCACCCAAGCCTCCCACAATTCTTGAGGAGATTGATGACAAGATAATGATTTGAGTTCTTGTATCGTGAAGAAGTGAACTTATCATCGCAATTGGGGTAATTTTTTGAATAGTTATGAGAGTTAGGGATTGTAATCATGAGATTCCTTGTATAACGGGAGGGAACCAAAAGTGGAAGGGTGCAGCCCCTACTTTGAGAAGGAGGGCTGATGAGATGATAAGGACAGCCAGTTGGGGGATAGTTATGGACAATGGACAGGCTGCAAGGAGAGAGGCGGACCCTAGAGCTTGGATGAGAAAGTATTTTAACGCTGATTCGGCAGAATAGCGGTTTCTTGAAGAGGTTAAGATAGGAATGAAGGATAGAAGATTCAGTTCAAGCCCTATCCACAGGATGAATCAAGATGAGGAGGAAACTGCAATTAGAATTCCTATGACGAGGGTGATAGAAAAAAGTAATTGGTGAGGTTTAAGAATCAAAATTAAAAAGAGAAGAAGACTTCATAGACGGGGTATGAGCCCGTAAGCTTAAATTTAGCTTATCTTTTCTGGGCTACAATTTGGTGTAAAGGCACGTGAAGTTTTGATTTTCAAAGAATTGGTGTAATTCCATTATTTGTATTGGATTGGTGGTGGTTAATAGCAGAGGGGCGGGCTCTCATGATTCGTTCTATCAAAACGACCTTTTTGTCAAGCATGCTATTATATGGTGAATAATTTTGTTTAGGGGGTATAAAACAAAAGAAGTTTTTTGGTTGTAAAAAAAAAGGAAAAAAGAGGGCGCCTGAAGTGCGTTGTTTTGTATTTTTATTATAAAATTAAATTAACTTTATTGACAAGTGAACTTAAAAGGTATATAAGTGTAAATTCAATTATAATTAAAGAGTTACTTATTAACTGTACAGAGTATACGAAAGAAAAGAACTTATCGGATAAGAAATAAGTTCTTTCGTATACTCTGTACAGTTAATTCAAATAATGAAATTTCAATTACTACAATTGTCTTCTGATTCTTAAACTATTAAAGTTTAATTTTACTATATTAAAACATGACTATAATATTGAATACCTTTTAGATTTCTTCTGAACATGTAAATTGATTGACTGATTTATAAATTGTTAATTCAGATATATAATTAACAAAACCTTTAGAGTAATCATCCAAATTACTAACATTATAAGTTCAGATCCATATTTAGGGAAAGAGACAAATAATTGATGATATCTCATAGTATCTCTGATCGTTTATAATATATTTTTTGATTGACTTTAAAAAAAAATATTAGTTTTAAAGTTTTAACAAATAGTTTTTTAAATAAATTATAATTACATTAATTAAAAATAGTTAACCTAGTGTTCTAATTAAAGTAATTTTAAAAAAAAATTATCGTAATCTTTTTAAAAAAAATCTAAATAAATTATAAGCACTTCTATAATTGATTATTAATATCTATTGTAATTTTGTTTTTGAATAATGGTGGAGTTGTTTCCCGGGGGAAGGGGTTCTAGATTAATCGCGGAGGAATTAAAATTTATTTTAAAAGTGTTTAAATTTTCTATTTTTGTTACAGCAATTTATAATTGTAAGTTAAAGAGAAAGATTGTGGAAAAATTATTGAAGATAGTTTGATTCTTGCTTGTTTTCTGCGTGCAGGGAGAGTTTTATGGGAAGCGTTGAGCGGGATTGTGATGGGGTATATAAATTATGAAGTTACTGAGTTCCAGTGCAGAGGTTTAAACAAATGAATTGATGTTTAATTTAGTTTTTCTGTAAAGTTGAGGTTAAATTTGTGCCAGCAGCCGCGGTTAGACTGGTGCGGCTAGCGGAAGTGGATGGGCGGGTAGTTAAAAGGTTTGATATGGTTAAAAATGAATTATGAGTGTAGGAAGGTGGAATTTGGTTAGTGAAGCGCTTTTTTAATTTATTGGAGTTGAAGCTATAAAGGTTTAAGATTAAAATAGGATTAGATACCCTAGTATATTTTACTTGAAAAATAGATGGCTTGATTAGTATTAGTTATGTTCTTGAAATTCAAAGAATTTGGCGGCACTTTAGCCCGGTTAGAGGAACCTGTCTTTTAAACGATAGTCCACGAAGTATCTTACTTTTCTTTGTTTTTCAGCATGTATACCGTCGTTGTTTAACAATTTTAATAGAAATTAGTTGGGAAGAATTAGTGTTAGAATTAATAAAATTAGATCAAGGTGCAGCTTATAGGGAAGTAAAGATGGGTTACAATAATTTTAAGTTAAACGGATTGGTGGAGTAAGATTTTATTATGAAGGAGGATTTAACAGTAAGCGGGGAGTAATAAGTCTCGTTGATGGAGGTTCTGAAGTGTGTACACATCGCCCGTCGCTCTCATAAGAGAACATGAGATAAGTCGTAACAAAGTAGGTGTACCGGAAGGTGTATCTAGGAATAATATGGGCTATAGCTTAAAAAGCATCTCAGTTACGTTGAGAAGATCACTGGTTAATTTAGTGTGGCTTAAGTTTATATCAGGTAGTCGGGGCAAGAGGAAGGGTGGAGAGAGTATTGTTTGGAAGAAGTATTTGGTGTGTTTTATAAAGGGTAACTGAAGAATCAGGTAGTTTATTATTAGAGTATATTATGTTGAAATGCTTGTAAAGTTAAACTAAAGAGAATAAGTACTGTAAGGGAAGTATATGAAGGTGTTGGAAAAGAAGATTTAAGTTTTTGTACCTTTTGTATCAGGGATTTTTAATTTGTTTTGAAGATGTTTGTAGTTCCCGAAATAAGGTGATCTAATTCAGTAAGTGTGTTTATGTTGGAAAATGAAGTTAAATACTGTTTTAGTAGTGAAATGTTAGTCGAACTTTATATATCTGGTTGCTTCCGAAGTAAATTTAATTTGATTTTTGTGAATAAAGTTTACGAAATTGGATTTTCAGGGGGAAGAGCTCCTGAGGTTGCGGTAAAAGGGAGTTAGGTAGTTAGAATGCGAGATTAGGCTTAGAACCAGCCATATTGTCACAGCGTTTTAGGTGGCGTTAGCAGAAAATTTGTTTTAATTGATTTTATTTGGTTATAGGAAGTTGTTGTTTGGAACAGGGTAGGATAAGGAATAATGATTATATTAGTAGGGATTTATTAGTGTTAGGGTTAGATTGCTAGGTTGATGTTAGGAGTTTAAGTTAGGTTTTGGTGTATCCAAGGAACTCGACAAATGTTATATTCACCTGTTTATCAAAAACATGTCTATTTGAATTTATTTTTTAGTCTGGCCTGCCCACTGAGTTTATTAAAGGGCCGCGGTATTTGGACCGTGCTAAGGTAGCATAATCAATAGTCTTTTAATTGGAGTCTAGAATGAATGGTTGGATGGAATATAATTTGTCTGCGGGTACAGTATCGAATTTTACTTTTAAGTGAAAAGGCTTAAATTAGGTAGGGGGACGATAAGACCCTGTGAAGCTTTATTTTTGTTATGTTTTGTGTTCAATAGTTGTGTGATTGGGCTTGAATTTAATAAATATTTAATTGGGGCGATTGAAATATACTTGTAACTGTTTTTAGTGGGAAAATAATTGATTTTTAGGGTGTTGATCCTGAATTGCGGATTAAAAGATTTAAGTTACTCCAGGGATAACAGCGTAATTTTTCTTGAGAGTCCGTATCGACAGAAATATTTGCGACCTCGATGTTGAATTAAGATTTCGTCAAGGTGTAGAAGTCTTGTTTGTAGGTCTGTTCGACCTTTAAAATCTTACATGATTTGAGTTCAGACCGGCGTGAGCCAGGTTAGTTTCTATCTTTTACTTTTTGTTGGTCATTTTAGTACGAAAGGAGTGAGTGGCCGAAATATTTTTTGGGTTTGGATTTACTTTAATTGCTTTGGCAGATGAATGTGTTAGATTTAGGATCTAATTATGCGGTGTTGGGGTCGCAGGCAATATTGTTAATGGGTTGATAGCGAGTTAATAAAAATTGTTTCGTTAGTAAGACTGGTAAATTATTTAATTTTGATTATTTTTGTTTTGGTTAGTGTTGCTTTTGTTACTTTGCTGGAACGTAAAGTACTTGGTTATATCCAACTTCGTAAGGGCCCTAATAAGGTGGGGTATATGGGATTGCTTCAGCCTTTCGCAGATGCTGTAAAATTATTTACTAAGGAGCAGACTGCACCTATTTTTTCTAATTTTATCCCTTATTATATGTCTCCTGTATTTAGTTTATTTGTGGCGTTATTGTCTTGGGTTGTTATCCCTTACGATATGGGGTTTATCAGTTTTAGGATAGGGGTGCTGTTTTTTTTGTGCTGTACTAGGCTGGGGGTTTACACTACAATGAGAGCGGGGTGATCTTCTAATTCCAAGTATTCTTTGTTGGGTTGTCTTCGGGCGGTGGCTCAGACTATTTCTTATGAGGTAAGGTTGGCTTTGATCTTGCTTAGATTTTTGATATTGGTAGGGGGCGTTGATTTTTCTCTTTTTGCAAATTACCAGCGTTATATAAGGTTTTTGGTTTTGACTTTCCCTTTAAGTTTAATTTGATTTGCGTCTTGTTTAGCTGAAACTAACCGTACTCCTTTTGATTTTGCTGAGGGGGAGTCGGAGTTGGTATCCGGATTCAACACTGAGTATAGGGCCGGCGGTTTTGCTTTAATTTTTATGTCTGAGTATGCCAGAATTTTGTTTATAAGGTTTCTGTTTGTTATTTTATTTTTTGGGATTGAGTTGAGGAGGATTTTTTTTTATTTGGGGGCTGTATATATTAGTTTTTGTTTTGTGTGGGTTCGGGGGACTTTGCCTCGGTTTCGTTACGATAAGTTAATATATTTAGCTTGAAAAAGTTTTCTTCCAGTAGCTTTGAATTATTTGTTGTTTTTTCTTGGGATGAAGATTATGTTAGTTATAATTTTACTTTAGTTGTATGTGATTTAGGAAAGTTATTAAGAGATTCGAACTCTTTTTGAGTGCTTTCAAAACACTTACTTTCCTAAAAGATAAATAACTAGTTTAACAATTTATCTCATGCAATAAGGGAGAGTGGCCTTAAAATGAAGAATAAAAAATAAATTGTTGTTAGAATTTGCCCAGAGGAGACGTATGGGTCTTCAACTGGTCGTGCTCCAATTCAAGTTAAAAGGAGGGTTGTTACCACTAAAATTCAGAACAAGATTTGGTTGAGGGGGTAAAAGGAGAGTCTTCGGAATTTGGCTTGGTGTGTGAATGGGATGACAAACAAAATAAAGACTGATATGGCAAGGGCGATAACTCCTCCTAGTTTGTTTGGAATTGATCGTAAAATGGCGTAGGCAAATAGAAAATATCATTCTGGTTGGATATGGGCTGGTGTCACTAGGGGGTTGGCTGGGATAAAATTGTCGGGGTCGCTTAGGAGGTAGGGGTAGAGTAGGGTAATTATTGTAAGTGCTACAAGCGAAACAACAAATCCTACAATATCTTTGAAAGAGAAATAAGGGTGAAACGGCACTTTATTGGTTTGTGATGGGATTCCTAGGGGGTTGTTTGATCCTGTTTGGTGGAGAAATAGGATGTGAATTATGGAAGCGGCTATGATCCCGAATGGGAGGATAAAGTGAAAGGCAAAGAATCGAGTTAAAGTAGCGTTATCTACTGCAAATCCTCCTCAAATTCATTGAACGAAGTCTGGTCCGATATAGGGGATGGTTGAGAAAAGATTGGTAATAACTGTGGCTCCCCAGAATGATATTTGTCCCCACGGTAGGACGTATCCTAAGAAAGCTGTTGCTATAGTTAGGATGAGGATTATTACTCCCACTAATCATGTATGAATATATAAGAAAGATCCGTAGTAGATTCCACGGCCTACATGTATATACAAGCAAATAAAAAATAGCGAGGCTCCGTTGGCGTGGAGCGTCCGTAGGAGCCATCCATAATTTACATCTCGGCAAATATGGGCTACTCTTGAGAATGCTAAGTCAACATGGGCTGTGAAGTGGATAGCCAGAAACAGCCCTGTCGCGGTTTGGGCAACAAGACAAAGTCCTAAAATGGATCCAAAATTTCAGAGAGTTGAGATGTTAGTGGGGGTTGGGAGGTCTACTAGAGCTCTGTTAGCAATTTTGAATAGGGGATGGGATTTTCGCTGGGGTATTAACATTGATTAGCTTAGCCGGAGAGGGCCGAAATGAGTTGCTGTGATTTTAACCACAACTACTAGCGTTAAGAGTAAGTATAAAATAAGAAATAGGGTTATTTTTATTGATGATGGGTTGTACATGGGGTTAAGGAATGAGGTTGTTGGGGTGAGTATCGGGGTTAGATTGGATGCTGTGTTTTCAAAAAAAGATGAGTGGGAGAGGAGGATGGGGTCCAGGATGATAAAAATTGCTCTTAGCAGTATTCTAGTAAAGATGATTGAGATCATGAGGTAGGAGAGGTATAGGGGCTCATTGGGTGCGAGGGAGGCTACGTAGATAAACAGGACTAATATTGCTCCTAGGAAAATTAGAAATAAGATGTAGGAGAATCAGGTTGTTTTAAGGACAAAAGTTATTAGAAATGCAATGATTGAAGTTTGAGCGAGAAGGATTGCTCCTATGGCTAGGGGGTGTGTAATTTTTGTAAACACAATTGAAAAAGAGGTGGTTAGGATTCTGAGGAATATTATAAGTGAAATATCAGAAAATAGTTTAATAAAAATGCTAGTTTTGGGAATTGGCGATGAAAGGTTGCTTTTTTTTCTGATGCTTAAGGAAAATAAATTTCATTTTTGGTTTACAAGACCAACGTTTTAGGTTAAACTATTTAAGCTTTAGACTAATGTTAATTTTGAGTTCTTGTGTTTTGTTTTCTTTATTTATATTTGTTTGTGGGTTAGTTTCGTTTGTGGGCAGGCGTAAGCATCTTTTGAGGACTTTGTTGAGATTAGAGTATATTATACTAAGAATTTTTTGGTTGGTATCTGGGAGTGTCGCAGATTTAGGTGATAATTCTTATTTTATTTTATTTTTTTTGACCTTGGCGGCTTGTGAGGGAGCTTTAGGGCTTGCTCTTTTGGTTTCGGTTGTACGAACTCATGGGAGGGATAATTTTAGGAGGTTTAGTGTATTGCAATGTTAAAATATTTACTGTTTATTGCTTCGATAATTTTTGTGGTTCGTAGATGGTTAGTAGTTCAGAGTTTACTATTTTTGGGGTCGTTCCTTTTTTGTCTAAGATTAACTGGAGTGGGTTGGGTTGCTTTAGGGTTGGGTTTGGGGATGGATTCTGTTGGGTATCTTTTGATTTTGCTAAGGTTTTGGATTGTTGGTTTGGTGGTAAAAAGGAGACAGAAGATTAATGAAACCTCGAATTTTAGTTCGTTGTTTCTTTTTATAAATATTATTCTTTTATTAAGGCTAGTAATAACCTTTTGTTGCACAGATTATCTGCTTTTTTATATTTGTTTTGAGGCGTCGTTAGTTCCTATTTTGATTTTAATTTTGGGTTGAGGGTACCAGCCTGAGCGCTTGCAAGCTGGTGTCTACATATTTTTTTATACTTTGTTCGGGTCTTTGCCTTTATTAGTTTCTTTTTTGATGATGTACAGGGTTAGGGGGAGTTTAGTTTTTGGTTTGGTTAATGTAAACCAGTGTTGGAATTTAACTTATTTCATCTGGTATTTTTGTACTTTTTTTGCTTTTATAATTAAATTACCAATATTCACTGTTCATTTGTGGCTTCCTAAGGCCCACGTTGAGGCTCCTGTGGCTGGTTCGATAATTTTGGCGGGAGTATTATTGAAGTTGGGGGGCTATGGTTTGATTCGTGTGAGATCTATTTTTACAGAGGTAAGGTGTAATTTTACTTGGGCTTGGGTAAGGTTGGGAGCTATAGGTGGAAGCGTCATCGGTGTAATGTGCTTGCGCCAGACAGATATAAAGGCTTTAATTGCCTATTCTTCTGTGGCTCATATGGGGCTGGTTCTTTGTGGTTTAATGGTGTTTAGGTGATGGGGAGTAGGAGGAGCCGTAGCAGTAATGATTGGTCATGGTTTGTGTTCTTCGGGTCTTTTTTGTATGGCGAATATGGTTTATGAGCGTGTTGGGAGGCGAAGTTTAAATATCAGGAAGGGATTAATAAGTTTTATACCTAGATTGGCTTTATGGTGGTTTCTTTTGAGCGCCGGGAATATAGCGGCTCCTCCTACTTTAAATCTTTTGGGGGAGATTAGTCTTATTGTAAGGGTTATGAGGTGGAGATGGGTATCTTGTCTAGGGGTAGCTTTATTATCTTTTTTTAGAGCTGCGTACACTTTGTACATATTTTCTATGAGGCAACACGGGAAATTGTTTAGGACTTTATCTTCATGCTGTTCTGGGCAATTACGAGAATACCTTGTTTTACTTCTGCATTGGCTTCCTTTAAATATTGTGATTTTGAAGTCTGGTATTTTAATAAATTTGTAATTACTTAGGTAGTTTAAGAAAAATGTTGGTCTGTGAATCCAAAGATGTGTAAAACACTTTAAGTAGTGGTTTGAAGTGTTGTTATAAATTTAAGGAGAATAGTATTTTTGTGCCTGTTTTCATTTGTTTGTTTAGCGGGATTTTTGTTAATGGTTTCTTTGGATTTTAGTTATTATATTGAGTGAGAGATTATAACTTTAAATTCGAGTTCTTTGGAGATGACTTTAATTTTTGATTGGATGTCTCTGCTTTTTTTATCTTTTGTTAGATTTATTTCGGCCATGGTAATGTTTTACAGGGGGGGCTATATGGCTGGGGATGGAAATATGGATCGTTTTATATATTTGGTTTTAGGATTTGTTGGTTCGATAGTATTTTTAATTGTCAGGCCCAATTTGGTTAGAATTCTCCTAGGTTGAGACGGGTTGGGGCTAGTGTCTTATATTTTGGTGATTTATTACCAGAACGAGAAGTCAGGGGGAGCTGGTATATTAACCGCTCTTTCAAATCGGGTGGGAGATGTAGCTATTTTGATTAGCATTGCTTTGATGTTTGATATAGGTGGTTGGGGGTTTATTTTTTATAACGATAGGGGGCATGTGGGGGAGATTAGGGGTTTAGTTGTTTTAGTAATTTTAGCGGGTGTCACTAAAAGAGCGCAAATCCCCTTTTCTGCTTGGCTTCCAGCTGCCATGGCAGCTCCTACGCCTGTTTCGGCTTTGGTCCATTCTTCTACATTGGTTACCGCCGGAGTTTATCTGTTGATTCGGTTTTCACCTTCATTAGTTGGTACAGGGCAGAGAATTTTGTTTGTTTTAGCTGGTTTAACTATATTTATAGCCGGGCTTGGGGCTAATTTTGAGACTGATTTAAAGAAAATTATTGCTTTATCTACTTTGAGTCAGTTGGGTGTAATAATATTTATTTTATGTATAGGTTACTATAAGTTGGCTTTTTTCCATTTGCTGATTCATGCTTTGTTTAAGGCCTTACTTTTTATGTGTGCCGGTTCAATTATTCATAGGGTGGGTGGGACTCAGGATATTCGAGTTATGGGGGGGTTGGTTTACGTCATACCACTAAGTGTTGCTAGGATGAATTTGGCGAATCTCGCTTTGTGCGGGACTCCTTTTTTGGCTGGATTTTATTCCAAAGATCTAATTTTAGAGGTGGCTTTTTCTGGTTTATTAAATGAAGTTTGTTTTTGGTTGATGGTAGTTGCGACTGGGTTAACTGTTTGTTATACTTTTCGTTTGATTTATTATACGGTAAGGGGGGATTGAAATTTGGCTGGACTGAGCTGTGTCGGCGACGAGGATATCACTATGACTTGGTCTATAGTCGGTTTGGGGGTAGGGGCTGTGGTGGGCGGCGCTTTTTTATCTTGGCTTGTTTTCCCCTCTCCTTGGATAATTTGTTTACCTTGAAAGTTAAAGCTTTTGGCTTTGACAGTGAGTTTAATCGGGGGTTTCATTGGTTACATTTTGAATATAGTGGCTGAGAGTTACCGGTTAAGTTATCTTTCGAATTATAACGTGGCTGTGTTTGCAGGTTCTATGTGGTTTATGCCTTTTTTATCAACATACGGAGTAAGGAATTTTATTTTGAAAGCAAGTCAATATTATCATCAAGGAGGAGATGGGGGTTGGTTAGAGTATTACGGAGCTCAGGGAGTTTACCGAAGGTTTGAAAAGTATTCTGGTTTTCTTCAGTTGGCTCAAGACAATAGTGTAAAGATTTATATGGTGATATATGTGTTGTGGTTGGTTTTAATCGGGGCAATTTATTTTTAAAACTTATGTAGCTTATGAAAAGCGCTACATTGAAGCTGTAGAGAAGGTAGTTCTATCTTTAAGTGTTGTTAAAAGGGATCAGGACCTTTAGCTTTACAATGAAAATGTAATGTGTTTTTTACACCATAAGAACAGGTGTAAAAACGGATTTAAACCGCTTGAAACGGAAGTTAGAAGCTTCCATTCGAGTTCATCTTACCCCTTTAGTCAGAAGGGAACTTCATTTCAACCATTAACAGTGGCACGCCTCTTTTTGGCTTTGACTAACAAATTGGAGGTGGATGGCACCAAGGTTTAGGCCGAAACTAAATGCGATTTCTTCGCTTTCCAATCTAAAGTTAGCTCAGCTAAGCACTTTTTGAATGCAACTCAAACGTCATTTTTGACTATAACTTTATTCTGTTCATTCCAGGGCTCCTTGATTCCATTCATGGTAGAGGCCTAGGAGGAGAATGACTAGGAAGAACACACTTGTAAAAATTCATGAGTAAATGTTGCAGAGAGATAAGATGGGAGCAATAGGAAGAAGAAGTGTGATTTCTACGTCGAAGATTAGGAAGATCACGGCAACCAAAAAGAAGCGGAGAGAAAAGGGGAGTCGGGCTGATCTTTTAGGGTCGAATCCACACTCGAATGGTGAGTTTTTTTCTCGATCTATAAAGGTTTTTTTCCCTAAAATGGAGGAAATTAACATGACTGCTAAGCAAATAATAAATGTGAGAGAGGCTGCGAGGCTTAAAATAACGATTATTTTTCCTGGGTGTTCCAGACTTATTGATTGGAAGTCAATTATACTATTTATATTAGAAAAATTAAATTACCTTCCTCATCAGTAGATTGAAATATAGAGGAATAACCAAACTACGTCAACGAAATGCCAATATCAGGCTGCTGCTTCAAAGCCGAAGTGGTGCTTGGCTGAGAAGTGACATATATATATTCGGTATAGACACACAGAGAGGAAGGTTGATCCAATGATTACGTGGAGCCCGTGGAATCCTGTAGCTACAAAGAATGTTGACCCGTAAACGGAGTCAGCAATCGTGAAAGGTGCTTCATAGTATTCTATGGCTTGAAGGGCTGTGAAATAGAGGCCTAAGAAGACTGTAATAGTTAGTCCTTGCAGGGCTTGAGAGTGGTTTGATTCTAAGAGGGCATGATGGGCTCAGGTTACTGTAGCTCCACTAGCCAGAAGGATAGCAGTATTAAGAAGGGGGATTTGGAACGGGTTGAAAGGCTGAATTCCTGTGGGTGGCCAGCAGGCTCCTACTTCGATTGTGGGGGAAAGTCTTCTGTGAAAGAAGGCCCAGAAAAAGGAAACAAAAAAGAGTACTTCTGATGTAATAAATAAGATTATCCCTCATTGAAGCCCGGAAACTACTCGTTTTGTGTGGAGGCCTTGGTACGTGCCTTCTCGAGTGATATCACGTCATCATTGAATTATAGTAAGTACTGTTGTGAGAAGCCCTAGGGCTAACAGATTAATATCATATTGGTGGAATCATTTAACTAGGCCTGTTGTGATTATTATTGCTCTAATCGATCCTGTGAGGGGCCATGGCCTTATGTCAACGAGGTGGTAGGTGTGGTGTTTATGTGATAACATTAGTTAACTTCTCTTGCGTAAAGGGTTCTTAGAACTGCAAACACGTAAGACTGAATAATGGCAACTGCCGACTCTAGGAGAAGAAGGAGGATTTGCGAAATAATTAGGATTCTTAGGAGAGAAATTGAGAGCGACGGGCCAGTGTTACCGAGAAGGGTAAGTAATAGGTGGCCGGCGATTATATTGGCAGCAAGGCGGACTGCTAAAGTGCCGGGCCGAATTAAATTACTTACCATTTCGATAAGGACTATAAAAGGCATAAGGGGTCCGGGGGTCCTTATGGGGACTAGATGTGCTAGTATATGCTGGGTGTGGTTAACCCACCCAAATACTATGAATGAAATCCAGAGGGGGAGCGCTAGACTTAATGTTATAGCAAGGTGTCTGGTTCTAGTGAATACATATGGAAGAAGGCCTAGGAAATTGTTGAACACAATTAATCTGAAAAGTCTTGCAAATAAAATTGTTCCTCTGGCATTCTTGGGCCCTAGAAGGGTTTTAAATTCTTTATGAAGGGTTTTTACAATGGATGATCATATTAGAATCCAACGTGATGGTATGGCTCAAAGGGCATACGGGAAAAATATAAGTCCTAGCAATGTCGATGATCAATTGAGTGGGATGTTTAAAATCCTTGATGACGGGTCAAAAGTGGAAAATAGGTTTGTTATCATTTCCAATTGAGTTCTTTTGTTGTTTGATGCTTCGGGGAGGGTTTCATTTTAGTAAGCGGTGGGAGAAAGTAGTTAAAGATGAAGAAAAGAATAAGGGAAGAACAGAAGAAGATGAATAAATTCAACCACAGGAGGGGGGCTATTTGAGGTATATAAAAATATTAGATGCCTAATAATTTAAGCTTGACAAGCTTACGTTATAAATTAACTAATTTTTAAAAGAAAAGGGTGCCCAAGTTGGGCGGCTGGTCATTAGAAGTAGCCGTGATACTATAATAGGTTTAAAAGACCTACACTTACTTTCAGTCACCTAATGACGAATTTTTCGAGTTGGAGATTCAAGTTAGGAAGGAGTTGGTAGATGTTCTTTCGATTACAATAGGTATAAATCTGTGGTTTGCACCACAGATTTCTGAGCATTGTCCAAAGAATAATCCTGGTCGATCAATTGAGAATCTAATTTGGTTAAGTCGGCCTGGGATGGCGTCTGCTTTAACTCCGAGAGCTGGGACCGCTCAAGAGTGGATAACATCTGCAGCGGACACGAGGATTCGGATTTGTGTGTTTATGGGAAGAATGGCTCGGTTGTCAACATCAAGAAGGCGGAATCCCCTTTCAGGAAGTTCTGTTGATGGAATTATATACGAGTCAAACGAAACTTGAAGGAAATCTGAATATTCATATCTTCAATATCATTGATGGCCGATTGCTTTAACTGTAACTCTGGGGGTTCCTACTTCATCTAGGAGGTATAAGAGGCGAAGGGAGGGAAGGGCGATAAAAATAAGGATAAGAGCTGGGAGGACAGTTCAGATTATTTCGATTGTTTGTCCTTCTATCAAAAATCGATCTGTGAGTTTATTAAAAAATAAGGATCTTATAATGTATCCGACTAGTGTTGTGATTAGGATAAGGACTAGTGTTGCGTGGTCGTAGAAGAAAATTAGTTGTTCTATTAGGGGGGAAGCTCTGTCTTGGAATCCTAGTTTCGATCATCTTGGCATTTGTTTTCTAAAAGAAGAAAACTTCCTATTGGGAGCTTAAGTCCCATGCAATGGTCTGCCATTTTAGAATTTAATTAGTTAGTAATTTTGGGAATTTCAGAAAAGGTGTGGTGGGCTGGCGGGTAGTTTTGTTGTCATTCAACAGAAGAGGGAAGAGCGAGAGAGAATAGGACCGGACGTTGGGATGAGAGGGCTTCTCAGATGATGATAACGAAGCCTAGAACAGCAATAAGGGATGCTGTAGATCCAATTGTTGATACTACATTTCAGGTAGTGTAAGCGTCCGGGTAATCTGAGTAACGTCGAGGCATACCATTGAGGCCTAAGAAATGTTGCGGAAAAAATGTGACATTTACTCTGATAAATATGGAGAGGAAATGGATTTTAAGTCATTTTGGGTGAAGGGTTAGGCCTGTAAATAAGGGGAACCAGTGGGCGATTCCGGCAAAGATTCCGAAAACTGCGCCCATTGATAAAACATAATGAAAGTGGGCTACAACATAGTATGTGTCGTGGAGTATAATGTCGATTGAGGAGTTTGATAAGACTACTCCTGTTAGTCCCCCGATTGTAAATAGGAAAATAAATCCTAAGGCTCAAAGTAGGGAAGGCCTGTAAGTAAATTTATTGCCGTGTAGTGTTCCCAGTCATCTAAAGATTTTAATTCCTGTCGGAACAGCAATAATTATTGTGGCTGAAGTAAAATAGGCTCGTGTATCAACATCTAGGCCTACTGTAAACATGTGGTGGGCTCAGACGATGAATCCTAAAATTCCGATCGCTATCATGGCGTATACTATCCCTAGTGTTCCAAATGTTTCTTTTTTTCTAGATTCTTGTCTCACAATATGGGAGATAATCCCGAAAGCTGGGAGAATGAGAATATAAACTTCGGGGTGACCAAAAAACCAAAATAAGTGCTGGAAGAGAATCGGGTCTCCTCCTCCTGCGGGGTCGAAGAATGAGGTATTTAAATTTCGGTCAGTTAGAAGCATAGTGATAGCCCCGGCTAGGACTGGGAGAGAGAGGAGCAATAAAACTGCTGTCAAAAATACAGATCACACGAATAAGGGGATACGGTCTCTAAGGATTCCAGTGGTTCGCATATTGATTACTGTGGATATAAAATTGGCTGCTCCTAAAATGGAAGAGACGCCCGCAAGATGAAGAGAGAAGATTCCTATATCAACGGATGCTCCTGCGTGGGCAATGTTATCAGCTAGCGGCGGGTAGACTGTTCATCCTGTACCTACTCCTCTTTCTACTATTCTTCTGGAGAGGAGAAGGGTGAGTGACGGTGGAAGGAGCCAAAATCTTATGTTGTTCATGCGCGGGAATGCTATATCTGGGGCCCCTAACATAAGAGGTAGAAGTCAATTACCAAATCCACCAATTAAAATTGGTATAACTATGAAGAAAATTATAACGAAGGCGTGAGCAGTTACAATTACATTGTAAATTTGATCATTACCAATCAGGGTACCAGGTTGCCCGAGTTCTGTCCGGATCAAAAGTCTGAGGGCAGTTCCCACTATCCCAGCCCATGCTCCTAAGACGAAATATAAAGTTCCGATATCTTTATGGTTGGTTGAGAAAAATCAACGTTGCGGTTAGGTGGCTGAGGTTTAGGCGGTAGATTGTAAATTTATAGACGGATAAATGTTCCCCTAGCTA